GTTAATGTAGCTTAATATTAAAGCAAGGTACTGAAAATGCCTAGATGAGTCTCTTCACTCCATGAACATATAGGTTTGGTCCTAGCCTTTCTATTAGTTACTAGTAAACTTACACATGCAAGAATCCCCATTCCAGTGAGAACGCCCTCCACACCGTAAATGGTAAAAAGGAGCTGGTATCAAGCACACTACTAAGTAGCTCATGACACCTCGCTTAGCCACACCCCCACGGGATACAGCAGTGATAAAAATTAAGCAATAAATGAAAGTCTGACTAAGTTATACTATTTAGGACTGGTAAATCTCGTGCCAGCCACCGCGGTCATACGATTAGGCCAAACTAATAGATACCCGGCGTAAAGCGTGTTTTAGAGTCAAAAATAAAATAAAATTAAGCCTTAACTAAGCTGTAAAAAGCTCCAGCTACTGTAAAATATATGACGAAAGTGATTTTAAAAATTCTGATTACACGATAGCTGAGACCCAAACTGGGATTAGATACCCCACTATGCTCAGCCCTAAACATAAAAAATTATAAACAAAATTATTCGCCAGAGTACTACTAGCAATAGCTTAAAACTCAAAGGACTTGGCGGTGCCTTATATCCCCCTAGAGGAGCCTGTTCTATAATCGATAAACCCCGATCTACCTCACCAGTCTTTGCTAAATCAGCCTATATACCGCCATCTTCAGCAAACCCTAAAAAGGAATTAAAGTAAGCACAAGTATTAACATAAAAACGTTAGGTCAAGGTGTAGCTTATAGAGTGGAAAGAAATGGGCTACATTCCCCGAATCGGGGAATTTAAAATATACGAAAACCTATGTGAAACCAAAAGTTAAAGGTGGATTTAGCAGTAAATTAAGAATAGAGAGCTTAATTGAATATGGTCATAAGGCACGCACACACCGCCCGTCACCCTCCTCAAATAAAATAATACTAAATACTCCATAAATAGTATGTATAAACTTATAAGAGGAGACAAGTCGTAACAAGGTAAGTGTACTGGAAAGTGCACTTGGATAACACAAAGTGTAGCTTAAACAAAAGCATCTAGTTTACACCTAGAAGATTTCATATAAACTGACCACTTTGAAACTAAAATTAGCTCAAAAAATATATAAAATGATACTACCCAAAACATTAAAATAAAACATTCATAAAAATAAAAGTATAGGTGATAGAAATTTTACTTGACGCTATAGAGAAAGTACCGCAAGGGAAAAATTGAAAGAAAACTTATAAGTAAAAAAAAGCAAAGTTTAATCCTTGTACCTTTTGCATAATGATTCAACTAGAAAGTATTAGCAAAAAGAATTTAAGTTAAACACCCCGAAACTAGACGAGCTACCCACTAGCAGCCTAAAGAGCAAACTCGTCTATGTGGCAAAATAGTGAGAAGACTAATGGGTAGTGGCAACAAACCTATCGAGCCTAGTGATAGCTGGTTGTCCAGAATAGAATTTTAGTTCTAATTTAAGCTTTACCATAAAAAAACAAATTTAAATGTATGCTTAAATAATAGTCTAAAAGGGTACAGCCTTTTAGATACAGGATACAACCCCTATTAGTGAGTAAACAAAAAATCATTATACTCTAGTTGGCCTAAAAGCAGCCACCAAACAAGACAGCGTTCAAGCTCAACAATATATACAAAATTAATTTCAACTATAATAATGACACTCCTAATATAAAACTGGACTATTCTATTTTTAAATAGAAGCAATGATGTTGATATGAGTAACAAGAAGCACTTCTCCCTGCATACGTGTATATCAGAACGAATAAGTCACTGATAATTAACAAATACAAACATAACCACCCAACTAAAATTTCAAACATACTTGTTAGCCCAACACAGGCATGCAATTAGGGAAAGATTAAAAAAAGTAAAAGGAACTCGGCAAACACAAATCCCGCCTGTTTACCAAAAACATCACCTCTAGCATAAAAAGTATTAGAGGCACTGCCTGCCCAGTGACTTTAGTTCAACGGCCGCGGTATCCTGACCGTGCAAAGGTAGCATAATCACTTGTTCTCTAAATAAGGACTTGTATGAATGGCTCCACGAGGGTTTTACTGTCTCTTACTTTTAATCAGTGAAATTGACCTTCCCGTGAAGAGGCGGGAATAAAAAAATAAGACGAGAAGACCCTATGGAGCTTTAATTAATCAGCTCAAAAACTACAATAACACTCTACCAGAAATAACTTCAATTTAATTGAGCTGACAATTTAGGTTGGGGTGACCTCGGAATAAAAACTAACTCCCGAGAAAATTTCAATTAAGACAAACAAGTCAAAATTATCCTATTATATATTGATCCGCTATCAAACGATCAACGAAACAAGTTACCCTAGGGATAACAGCGCAATCCTATTTAAGAGTCCATATCGACAATTAGGGTTTACGACCTCGATGTTGGATCAGGACATCCCAATGGTGCAGCAGCTATTAATGTGTTCGTTTGTTCAACGATTAAAGTCCTACGTGATCTGAGTTCAGACCGGAGAAATCCAGGTCGGTTTCTATCTATTTTAAGGTCCCTCCCAGTACGAAAGGATAAGAGAGACAGGGCCTACTTAAAATAAGCGCCCTATTCAATTAGATGAAATTATCTCAATCTAATAATATATAAATACACTACCCTAGATCAGGGTCCAGTTAAAGTGGCAGAGACTGGTAATTGCATAAAACTTAAGATTTTAAAGTCAGAGGTTCAACTCCTCTCTTTAACAACTTTATGTATTTCATTAATCTACTAACAATAATCGTTCCCATCCTACTAGCCGTAGCATTTTTAACCCTGCTAGAACGAAAAGTACTAGGTTATATACAACTTCGAAAAGGACCAAACATTGTTGGTCCTTACGGTTTACTGCAGCCAATCGCTGACGCAGTCAAATTATTTACTAAAGAACCTATACAACCACTAACATCATCTCTTACCTTATTCATTATTGCTCCTACTTTAGCCCTGACTTTAGCCCTAATAATATGAATCCCATTACCCATACCACATCCCCTAATTAACATAAACCTAAGCATACTATTTATACTAGCCCTATCAAGTCTGGCCGTCTACGCTATTCTATGATCAGGCTGAGCTTCAAATTCAAAATACGCATTAATTGGAGCCTTACGAGCAGTAGCCCAAACAATCTCCTATGAAGTAACCCTAGCCATTATTATTCTATCCATCCTGCTTATAAATGGCTCATTCACATTAACCATACTAATTACAACACAAGAATATATCTGATTAATTATTCCCTCATGACCTCTGGCTATAATATGATTTATCTCAACTTTAGCAGAAACTAACCGAGCCCCCTTTGACTTAACTGAGGGAGAATCAGAATTAGTATCTGGTTTCAACGTAGAATATGCAGGAGGACCCTTCGCTCTCTTCTTTCTAGCAGAATATGCTAATATTATCATAATAAATGCCCTCACAATTATCCTATTCTTAGGCGCATATAATAATCCTATATTCTCAGAACTTTACACCACCAACTTCACCACTAAAACTCTCTTATTCACAATAATATTTTTATGAATTCGAGCATCCTACCCTCGATTCCGATATGACCAACTAATACACCTACTATGAAAAAACTTTCTACCCCTTACTTTAGTAATATGTATATGACATGTAACCTTACCAATTATTCTAGCAAGTATCCCACCCATAACATAAGAAATATGTCTGATAATAGAGTTACTTTGATAGAGTAAATCATAGGGGTTTAAATCCCCTTATTTCTAGAATTACAGGAATTGAACCTGCTCCTAAGAGTCCAAAAATCTTCGTGCTACCTGTATTACACTATATTCTAAGTAAGGTCAGCTAAATTAAGCTATCGGGCCCATACCCCGAAAATGTTGGTTTATATCCTTCCCGTACTAATTAACCCCATAACCCTGTCACTAGTATTAACAACAATAATTTCAGGCACCCTAATTGTTATAACAAGCTCACACTGATTCATAACTTGAGTCGGATTTGAAATAAATATACTAGCCATTATTCCACTATTAACAAAAGAACATAATCCACGATCAACAGAAGCAGCAACAAAATATTTTCTTACCCAAGCCACAGCATCTATACTCCTCATAATAGCTGCAATCACTAACCTATTATACACCGGCCATTGATCTATCATAAAATTAATTAATCCAACAGCATCAATCATGATAACAATAGCTCTCACAATAAAACTAGGACTATCCCCATTCCACTTCTGAGTACCAGAAGTAACCCAAGGAATCCCACTAATATCAGGACTAATCCTATTAACATGACAAAAACTAGCACCCTTATCAATCCTATATATAATCACACCCCTTATTAATATAAATATCCTCCTAATTATATCTCTAATATCTATCGCAATTGGTGGCTGAGGCGGACTAAACCAAACTCAATTACGCAAAATTATAGCATACTCATCTATCGCCCATATAGGATGAATACTAGCTATCTTAATTTATAACCCTGCCATAACACTATTAAATCTCTATTTATATATCCCAATGACCATTACTATATTTATACTACTTATACTAAGCTCAGCAACTACGACAACCTCACTATCCCATTCATGAAACAAACTACCACTAATCACTATACTAATTTTAACTACTATGCTATCTCTAGGAGGACTTCCTCCTCTAACAGGATTCCTACCAAAATGAGCAATCATCCAAGAAATAACAAAAAACAACAATATCATCATACCTACAACCATAACCCTCCTAGCTCTACTAAACTTATACTTCTACACACGAATTACATACACAACATCACTGACTATATTCCCAACATCAAATAATATAAAGATAAAGTGACAATTCAAAAACCCCAAAAAATTAATATATTTACCCCTTATAATTACAATTTCCACCCTAATTCTCCCACTAGCACCTATTATAACAATCTTGGAATAGGAGTTTAGGTTACTCTAGACCTGAAGCCTTCAAAGCTTCCAGCAAATATGATTTATTTAACTCCTGAATAATTAAGGACTGCAAGACTCTATCTTACATCAAATGAACGCAAATCAATTACTTTAATTAAGCTAAGCCCTTCCTAGATTGATGGGATTTAAACCCACGAAACATTAGTTAACAGCTAAAAACCCTAGACAACTGGCTTCAATCTACTTCTCCCGCCGCAAATAAAAAAAGGCGGGAGAAGCCCCGGCAGAATTGAAGCTGCTTCTTTGAATTTGCAATTCAATGTGTATTACACCACAAGACTTGGTAAAAAGAGGAATTCCACCTCTGTCTTTAGATTTACAGTCTAATGCCTACTCGGCCATTTTACCTATGTTCATTAATCGATGATTATTTTCAACTAACCACAAAGATATTGGTACTTTATACCTGCTATTTGGCGCTTGAGCTGGTATAGCAGGCACCGCTTTAAGTCTGCTAATTCGTGCAGAACTGGGCCAACCCGGAGCTTTATTAGGAGATGATCAAATCTATAATGTAATTGTCACCGCCCACGCTTTCGTAATAATTTTCTTTATAGTTATACCTATTATAATTGGGGGTTTTGGAAACTGACTAGTGCCTTTAATAATTGGGGCCCCTGATATAGCCTTTCCCCGAATAAATAATATAAGCTTTTGACTTTTACCCCCTTCTTTCCTACTACTATTAGCCTCATCTATAGTTGAAGCAGGAGCAGGAACTGGTTGAACAGTTTATCCTCCCTTAGCAGGAAATCTTGCCCATGCAGGAGCTTCTGTTGATCTTGCTATTTTTTCTTTACACTTAGCAGGTGTATCCTCAATCTTAGGGGCAATTAATTTTATCACAACTATTATTAATATGAAACCTCCTGCACTTTCTCAGTATCAGACACCATTATTCGTTTGATCTGTCTTAATCACAGCTGTCTTACTCCTTCTTTCTCTCCCAGTTTTAGCTGCCGGAATTACAATACTATTAACAGATCGAAATCTAAATACCACTTTCTTCGACCCTGCTGGAGGAGGGGACCCAATTCTATATCAACATCTATTTTGATTTTTTGGACACCCTGAAGTATATATTTTAATTTTACCCGGATTTGGAATTATCTCCCACATTGTGACATATTACTCAGGAAAAAAAGAACCCTTTGGTTACATGGGAATGGTATGAGCTATAATGTCCATTGGGTTCCTAGGTTTCATTGTATGAGCTCACCACATGTTCACAGTAGGAATAGATGTAGATACTCGAGCTTACTTCACATCGGCTACTATAATTATTGCTATTCCCACTGGAGTTAAGGTCTTCAGCTGATTAGCTACTCTTCACGGAGGTAATATCAAATGATCTCCTGCCATATTATGAGCTCTAGGATTCATCTTTTTATTCACGGTTGGGGGTCTAACAGGTATTGTACTCGCTAATTCTTCTCTAGATATTGTTCTTCATGACACCTACTATGTAGTAGCTCACTTTCATTATGTCTTATCTATAGGGGCAGTATTCGCCATCATAGGTGGCTTCATTCACTGATTCCCTCTATTTTCCGGCTATACAATTAGTGCAACTTGAGCAAAAATCCATTTTCTAATTATATTCGTAGGAGTTAATATAACTTTCTTTCCACAACATTTCTTAGGATTATCAGGTATACCACGACGTTACTCAGATTACCCAGATGCCTATACTACTTGAAATACTGTATCTTCTATAGGCTCATTTATCTCACTAACTGCCGTTATTTTAATAATTTTCATAGTATGAGAAGCATTTGCATCTAAGCGGGAGGTGTTAATAGTAGAGCTACCATCAACAAACCTCGAATGACTTCATGGATGCCCTCCTCCTTATCACACCTTTGAGGAGCCTACTTATGTAAATCCTAAATAACATGTTTATATTTTAAGAAAGGAAGGATTCGAACCCCCTGAAATTGGTTTCAAGCCAATGCCATAGCCACTATGACTTTCTCAATAAGTGAGATATTAGTAAAATTTACGTAACTTTGTCAAAGTTAAGTTACAGGTGAAACTCCTGTATATCTTTATGGCATATCCATTTCAATTAGGATTCCAAGACGCAACATCTCCTATTATAGAAGAACTACTAAGTTTTCACGACCATGCTCTGATAATCGTTTTTTTAATCAGCTCTCTTGTACTATATATTATTTCATCTATACTTACAACTAACTTAACCCATACTAGTACTATAGATGCACAAGAAGTAGAAACAATTTGAACTATTTTACCTGCTATTATCTTAATTATAATTGCTCTACCCTCATTACGAATTCTCTATATGATGGATGAAATTAATAATCCTTCTCTAACTATTAAGACCCTGGGTCACCAGTGATATTGAAGTTATGAATACACGGACTACGAAGACTTAATATTTGACTCCTATATAGTACCCACCTCAGAATTAAGCCCAGGCCAACTTCGACTATTAGAAGTCGATAATCGAGTAGTACTTCCTGCTGAACTAACAATTCGCATGCTAATTACATCAGAAGACGTCCTACACTCTTGAGCCGTTCCTTCTCTAGGATTAAAAACTGACGCCATCCCTGGTCGCCTCAATCAAACAACATTACTTGCCACCCGACCAGGTTTATATTATGGACAATGCTCCGAAATCTGTGGATCTAACCATAGCTTTATACCTATTGTTCTTGAAATAGTTCCTTTAAAACACTTTGAAAAATGATCATCATCAATACTATAACCTCATTAAGAAGCTAAATTAGCACTAACCTTTTAAGTTAGAGATTGGAAGATTCAACCTTCCCTTAATGATATGCCACAACTAGATACATCAACATGATTTATTACAATCATCTCCATAATTATTACATTATTTATTATATTCCAATTAAAAATTTCAAAACATTATTATTACAATAACCCTGAACCCGAAGCAACCAAATTACAAAAACACGCAACTCCTTGAGAAACTAAATGAACGAAAATTTATTTGCCTCTTTTATTACCCCAACGATAATAGGACTACCTATTGTTATACTTATCATTATATTCCCAAGTATATTATTTCCATCAACAACACGACTAATTAATAACCGATTGGTTTCAACCCAACAATGATTAATTCGCATGACAGCAAAACAAATAATAACTATCCATAGCAAAAAAGGACAAACTTGAACACTTATATTAATGTCACTCATTATATTTATTGGCTCAACAAACTTATTAGGTCTCTTACCTCACTCCTTTACTCCGACCACTCAATTATCAATAAACCTAGGTATAGCTATCCCTCTTTGAGCAGGTACAGTTATCTTAGGCTTCCGTCATAAAACAAAAGCATCTCTAGCGCACTTTCTACCTCAGGGAACTCCTCTGCCCCTGATTCCAATACTAGTTATTATTGAAACAATTAGCCTATTTATTCAACCAATAGCATTAGCAGTACGACTTACAGCAAACATTACTGCAGGACACTTACTTATCCACTTAATTGGAGGGGCTACCCTTGCATTAATAAATATTAGTATAACCACTGCTTTTATTACATTTATTATTCTAGTCTTCCTAACAGTATTAGAATTTGCCGTTGCCCTAATTCAAGCATATGTCTTTACTCTGCTAGTAAGCCTTTATCTACACGATAATGCCTAATGACCCACCAAACACATGCATATCATATAGTAAACCCAAGTCCATGACCACTAACAGGAGCGCTATCGGCCCTTCTCCTAACATCTGGATTAGTCATATGGTTCCATTTTAATACATCAATTTTATTACTAATGGGCCTAACTACTAACATACTAACAATATATCAATGATGACGTGATATCGTTCGAGAAAGTACATTTCAAGGACATCACACACCAATTGTACAAAAAGGCCTCCGTTATGGAATGATTTTATTCATCCTATCAGAAGTATTCTTTTTCTCTGGCTTCTTTTGAGCCTTTTATCATTCAAGCTTGGCCCCTACGCCAGAACTAGGTGGTTATTGACCCCCAGCAGGCATTACTCCTCTTAACCCTATAGAAGTGCCACTTCTAAATACATCTGTTTTATTAGCTTCCGGAGTATCTATTACCTGAGCTCACCATAGCCTAATAGAAGGTAATCGTATACACATAATACAGGCACTACTAATTACTATTCTTCTAGGCCTATATTTTACACTCTTACAAGCCTCTGAATATTATGAAACACCATTTACTATCTCTGACGGCGTCTACGGATCCACTTTCTTCATAGCTACAGGATTTCATGGCCTTCACGTCATTATTGGTTCAACATTCCTTATCGTATGCTTTTTACGACAACTAAATTATCATTTTACATCCAACCATCATTTTGGATTTGAGGCCGCAGCCTGATATTGACACTTTGTAGATGTTGTATGACTATTCTTATATGTCTCTATTTACTGATGAGGATCCTATTCTTTTAGTATTAATTAGTACAACTGACTTCCAATCAGTTAGTCTTGGTATAACTCCAGGAAAGAATAATAAATTTTATCCTAACTTTAATTATTAACACCCTACTAGCCTCATTACTTGTAACAATTGCATTTTGACTCCCTCAAATAAATGTTTATGCCGAAAAATCGAGCCCATACGAATGTGGCTTTGACCCCATAGGCTCCGCCCGCCTTCCTTTCTCAATAAAATTTTTCCTAGTAGCAATCACTTTCCTATTATTTGACCTTGAAATTGCACTATTATTACCACTCCCATGAGCCTCTCAAACCGACAAACTAATAAACATACTATTCATATCTTTATTTCTCATTTCTTTATTAATCATTAGCCTAGCATATGAATGAATACAAAAGGGGCTAGAATGATCAGAATATGATAATTAGTTTAATATAAAATAAATGATTTCGACTCATTAGATTATGATCAATTTCATAATTATCAATATGTCTTTAATTCATATAAATATCCTATTAGCATTCATTACATCTCTTTTAGGCCTACTCATATATCGATCTCATCTAATATCCTCATTATTATGCCTAGAAGGAATAATACTCTCTCTGTTTGTTCTTACCACCATAACAATTCTTATTACCCATGCAACCCTAGCTAGCATAATACCCATTATTCTTTTAGTATTCGCAGCTTGTGAGGCAGCACTTGGACTATCATTACTAGTAGTCGTATCTAATACATATGGAACCGACTATGTACAAAATCTTAACCTTCTCCAATGCTAAAAATTATTATTCCCACAGTTATATTAATTCCACTTACATGACTATCAAAAAGTAATATAATATGAATTAACTCAACAATCCATAGCCTAATAATTAGCATAGCATGCCTACCTCTAATAAATCAATTCTGCGACAACAGCTTAAACTTATCTATATTATTCTTCTCCGACTCATTATCAACTCCTCTATTAATATTAACGACCTGACTCTTACCACTCATAATCATCGCTAGCCAATATCATATAACCAAAGAATCTATTACACGAAAAAAACTATACATTACTATAATAATTTTACTCCAAATCTTTCTAATTATAACTTTTTCTGCCACCGAATTAATTATATTCTACATTTTATTTGAAGCTACACTAGTACCAACTTTGATTATCATTACTCGATGAGGAGGTCAGACAGAGCGATTAAACGCTGGAATTTATTTTCTTTTCTATACCTTAGCCGGGTCATTACCCCTCCTAGTCGCCTTAATCTATACCCAAACTACCCTAGGGTCACTAAATTTATTATTAACCCAGTCCCTAACCGAACCACTAACCCAGATTTGAAGTAGCTCACTTTTATGATTAGCATTCATAATGGCATTTATAGTAAAAATACCTCTTTATGGCCTTCATCTATGACTACCAAAAGCCCACGTCGAAGCCCCAATTGCAGGATCAATAGTCCTAGCAGCTATCCTATTAAAACTAGGAGGATATGGAATACTACGCATTACTATAATACTTAACCCCACCGTTAACTTTATAATATATCCCTTCATATTATTATCTCTATGAGGCATGGTTATAACTAGTTCTATTTGCCTACGTCAAACAGACCTAAAATCATTAATTGCATACTCATCTGTAAGTCACATAGCACTTGTAATCATAGCCATCCTAATTCAAAGCCCCTGAAGCTTTATAGGGGCTACAGCACTAATAATCGCCCATGGCTTAACATCCTCATTATTATTTTGCTTAGCAAACTCCAACTATGAACGAACCCACAGTCGAACTATAATCTTAGCTCGGGGCTTACAAATAATTCTTCCCCTAATAACAGCTTGATGACTTCTAGCAAGCTTAACAAATCTAGCCCTACCTCCCTCTATTAACCTAATCGGAGAATTATTTGTAACAGTATCTATATTCTCATGATCTAACTTTTCCATTATTCTATTAGGTATTAATATTATTATTACTGCCCTATACACACTCTACATACTAATTATAACCCAACGAGGCAAATACACCTATCATATCCACAATATTAAACCTTCTTACACTCGAGAAAACACTCTAATATCACTTCATCTTACACCTCTATTACTATTAATAATTAACCCCAAAATTATTCTAGGGACTATATACTGTAAATATAGTTTAATAAAAACATTAGACTGTGAATCTAATAATAGAAGTATAAAAACTCTTATTTACCGAAAAAGAATGCAAGAACTGCTAATTCATGCCTCCGTACTTAAAAGTACGGCTTTTTTAAAACTTTTAAAGGATAGAAGTTATCCATTGGTCTTAGGAACCAAAAAATTGGTGCAACTCCAAATAAAAGTTATAAATCTATTTTCTACCTTAATACTACTATCACTAATTATTCTCGTGTTGCCCCTTATATCTAATCCCAATAAAATATCTAACTATTACTCTTACCCTGAATACGCAAAGACAATAATCTTTTATTCTTTTATAGCTAGCATACCCCCAACTATTATATTTATCCAATCTAACCAAGAAATGATAATCTCAAACTGACACTGAATAACAATTCAAACTATAAAACTATCCTTAAGCTTTAAGTTAGATTTTTTCTCCATAGTATTTGTACCTGTAGCTTTATTTATTACCTGATCCATTATAGAATTCTCAATATGATATATACACCTAGATCCTAACATTAACCGATTCTTTAAGTACCTACTAATATTCTTAATTACTATACTTATTCTAGTCACAGCCAATAATATTTTTCAACTCTTCATTGGCTGAGAAGGAGTTGGTATTATATCTTTCCTACTAATTGGCTGATGATATGGACGAGCAGATGCTAATACAGCCGCATTACAAGCAATCCTATATAATCGCATCGGAGACGTCGGTTTTATCCTATCAATAGCATGATTCATAGCAAACTCAAACTCATGAGAACTCCAACAAATCTTTATACTAAACCTGAATAATACTACCCTCCCACTGGCAGGTTTACTATTAGCTGCTACAGGAAAATCAGCCCAATTTGGGCTACACCCATGACTACCCTCCGCCATAGAAGGACCTACGCCAGTTTCAGCCCTACTACACTCCAGCACTATAGTAGTAGCAGGTATTTTCCTACTTATCCGATTCCACCCTCTAATTGAAAATAACAAAATAATTCAATCATCAGCCCTATGCCTAGGAGCCATCACTACCCTATTTACAGCTATCTGCGCACTAACCCAAAACGACATTAAAAAGATTGTAGCCTTTTCCACCTCAAGCCAACTAGGTCTAATAATAGTAACAATTGGTATCAACCAACCACACTTAGCATTTCTCCATATCTGCACACACGCATTCTTCAAAGCTATATTGTTTTTGTGCTCCGGCTCTATTATTCACAGCCTGGGGGACGAACAAGATATTCGAAAAATAGGTGGACTATTTAAATCCTTACCTTTTACAACTACTGCCCTAATTATCGGCAGCCTTGCACTAACAGGAATACCTTTCCTAACAGGATTTTACTCAAAAGACCTAATTATTGAAACCGCAAATACATCTTATATAAACGCCTGAGCCTTATTAATTACCCTTATTGCCACCTCACTAACAGCTGTCTACAGCACTCGCATTATTTTCTTCGCACTAATTGGAAAACCACGATTTCCTTCCTTAATTTTAATCAACGAGAACAATCCACTATTAATAAATCCCATTACACGTCTACTAATTGGCAGCATCTTTGCCGGTTTTATTATTTCTAACAACATTAACCCCTCAACCGTACCCCAAATAACTATACCATTTTACCTAAAACTGACAGCCCTGCTTGTAACCCTAACAGGCTTCATTATAGCTATAGAACTTAATCATATAACTCAAAATTTAAAATACAAACACCCCTCTACTACATTCAAATTCTCAACTATATTAGGATACTTTCCACTTACTATACATCGCTCAAGTCCCTCAATAAGCCTAATTATAAGCCAAAAATCAGCTACTATACTACTTGATCTAATTTGACTAGAAAATGCACTACCAAAATTAATCACCAAAATCCAACAAAAATCCTCAACCATAGTATCCAATCAAAAAGGACTAATTAAATTATATTTTCTCTCATTCCTAATTACTATAAGTACAACTTTCATCATATTTAATTTCCACGCGTAATCTCTAAAATAATTACTACACCAATAAGTAGAGATCAACCAGTAACAACTACCAGTCAACTACCATAACTATATAATGCAGCGACTCCCATAGACTCTTTAGTGAATACCCCAAAATCACCTACATCATAAATTGCTCAATCCCCAATCTTATTGAACTCAAAAACTATCTCTAACTTCTCACTAACCAATACATATAAAACTAACAAAAATTCCATAATTAATCCAACAATAAATGATCCCAACACCACTATACTAGAAACCCAAACCTCAGGATACTGCTCTATAGCTATAGCTGTAGTATATCCAAAAACTACTAATATTCCCCCCAAATAAACTAAAAACACCATTAACCCCAAAAACGAACCACCAAAACTTACAACAATACCACAACCTACTGCACCACTTAAAATTAACCCAACCCCCCCATAAATAGGAGAAGGCTTAGAAGAAAACCCTAAAAAGCCAACTACAAAAATAATACTTAAAATAGATACAATGTAAACTATCATTATTCCTGCATGGATTATGTCCACGACTAGTGACACGAAAAATCACCGTTGTATTTCAACTACAAGAACTAACAAATGACCAACATTCGAAAATCTCATCCTCTCATAAAAATTATTAATAGCTCATTCATTGACCTACCCGCTCCATCAAACATCTCATCCTGATGAAATTTTGGATCCCTACTAGGAATCTGTCTAGCACTACAAATCCTAACAGGATTATTCCTAGCTATACATTACACATCAGATACCGCAACAGCCTTTAACTCCGTCACCCATATTTGTCGAGATGTAAACTACGGATGAATTCTGCGCTACCTACATGCAAATGGAGCTTCCATATTCTTCATTTGCCTTTACCTTCATGTAGGGCGAGGACTTTACTACGGCTCCTATATATATACAGAAACTTGAAATATCGGAGTTATCCTACTATTTGCTGTTATAGCAACAGCCTTTATAGGATATGTACTCCCATGAGGCCAAATATCTTTCTGAGGCGCAACGGTAATTACTAACTTACTCTCCGCAATCCCATACATTGGCACAAACCTTGTAGAATGAATCTGAGGCGGTTTCTCTGTCGATAAGGCTACCTTAACTCGATTTTTCGCTTTTCACTTCCTACTCCCATTTATTATTTCAGCCATGGTCATAGTTCACCTACTATTTCTTCATGAAACAGGATCTAATAATCCAACAGGAATTCCCTCTAATATAGATATAATTCCCTTCCACCCCTACTATACGATCAAAGACATTCTCGGAATACTGCTAATAATTATAACTTTACTAACACTAGTACTATTCTCTCCCGATATACTAGGAGACCCAGATAACTATACACCAGCGAATCCACTAAACACCCCACCCCATATTAAACCAGAATGATATTTCCTATTCGCATACGCAATTCTACGATCAATTCCAAATAAATTAGGAGGAGTACTAGCCCTAGTCCTTTCCATCCTCATTCTTATTATTATCCCCCTACTACACACTTCCAAACAACGTAGCATAACCTTTCGCCCTCTAAGCCAATGCCTATTCTGACTACTAGCAGCAGACCTTTTAACCCTAACCTGAATTGGAGGACAACCCGTCGAACACCCATATGTAATTATTGGACAACTCGCATCTATCCTTTACTTCTCCATTATTATTATCCTAATACCACTTACTAGCCTTGTAGAAAATCACCTATTAAAATGAAGAGTCTATGTAGTATATTAATTACACTGGTCTTGTAAACCAAAGAAGGGGAAAAATATTCCCCCAAAGACTCAAGAGAAGAGCTAACGCCCCACCATCAACACCCAAAGCTGATATTCTATTTAAACTATCTCCTGCCATAAGCCTCACTTATCATATATTTAAAACCTCTAGTACTTTACCGATGTTAAACTTACTAAAACCTTACAATTTATTTAAGTGCAATACACATATATTTAATATTACATTAATCGATATTATACATTACATTTTATGTATACTTGTACATTATATTATTTACTACATAAATATTAAGCAAATACATATTAATATTACACAATACATTCTATGTATAATTGTACATTGAATTATTTACCACATGAATATTAAGCAAGTACATGTTGACATTAACATTACATAATACATCCTATGTATAATTATACATTAAATTATCTACCACATGAATATTAAGCAAGTACATATTAACATTAACATTACATAATACATTCTATGTATAATTATACATTAAATTATCTACCACATGAGTATTAAGCAAGTACATACTAACATTAACATTACATAATACATTCTATGTATAATTATACATTAAATTATCTACCACATGAGTATTAAGCAAGTACATACTAACATTAACATTACATAATACATCTTATGTATAATTGTACATTAAATTATCTACCACATGAATATTAAGCAAGTACATGTTAACATTAATATTACATAATACATTTAATGTGTAATCGTACATACCCCATTAAATTAGATAAAACCTAGACAACATGACTATCCATAACCCAAATAAAGTCCCATAATCTACCTACCTCCGTGAAACCAACAACCCGCCCAATAAGTATCACCCTTCTTGACCTAAGCCCATAATAACGTGGGGGTTTCTACAATGGGTTGTAAACGGCATCTGGTTCTTACTTCAGGCACATAACACTAGTAATCGCCCACTCGTTCCCCTTAAATAAGACATCTCGATGGATTCATTACTAATCAGCCCATGCCGCGGCATAACTGTGCTGCCATGCCCTTGGTATTTTTAATTTTTAGGGATGCTTGGACTCAACATTGGCCGTCAAAGGCCCCGACCCGGAGCATAAAGTCTGGGCGAGCATTTTAATGTACCTCCTAAACCCACATAATGAGGAGCGGTAAATTAGTTTAATGTTCTAAAGACATAAGACATCCAGTCTTGACATTGATACGAATGGTCTAGATTACATTCTCTTGTTTAAGGTGCTAATCAGTTAATGGTTACAGGACATATAAATCAACAACTTTCAGATGCACATACGCATACGCATACGCATACGCATACGCATACGCATACGCATACGCATACGCATACGCATACGCATACGCATACGCATACGCATACGCATACGCATACGCATACGCATACGCATACGCATACGCATACGCATACGCATACGCATACGCATACGCATACGCATACGCATACGCACCTAACCTACAACCCAATTTATTATATTAACCAATTTTTTTATATCACAAACCCCCCTTACCCCCCGTTAAGCCTGACTATGAGTATTAATAATATTTCTTGCCAAACCCCAAAAACAAGAATAATAATACCATAATATAAATAGACTCAACAGTACTCTAAAGCCAAATATTATAATCTCTACCACCCGTAAGGTCGCACCCCCTTACTTTAAAGATTCGCCTTCCTTAGACAGACATCTCAAGGGCGATGTAAATATAGACCCAAGTAAAGTCTGCCTATTTTTATAA